GTTTTCGTAGCTTAAATAAAGCATAACATTGAAGATGTTAAGATGGGCCCTAGAAATGCCTCGAAAACACAAAGGCTTGGTCCTGACTTTCCTGTCAGCTTTAACCAGATTTACACATGCGAGTATCCGCACCCCCGTGAGAATGCCCCACAGTTCCCCGTCCGGGAACAAGGAGCTGGTATCAGGCACATGCCCTTATAGCCCACAACACCTTGCTCAGCCACACCCCCAAGGGAACTCAGCAGTGACAGACATTAAGCCAATAAGTGCAAACTTGACTTAGTTATGGTTAAAAGGGCTGGTAAAACTCGTGCCAGCTACCGCGGTTATACGAGAAGCCCAAGTTGACAAGCTCCGGCGTAAAGCGTGGTTAAGGAATAATAAACACTAAAGCCGAACGCTTACTAAGCTGTTATACGCTTACGAAAGTAAGAAGTACATCCACGAAGGTGGCTTTATCTCACCTGAACGCACGAAAGCCAAGGCACAAACTGGGATTAGATACCCCACTATGCTTTGCCCTAAACATTGATAGCCTTATACAACCACTATCCGCCCGGGAACTACGAGCAACAGCTTAAAACCCAAAGGACTTGGCGGTGCTTTAGACCCACCTAGAGGAGCCTGTTCTAAAACCGATAACCCCCGTTCAACCTCACCTTTTCTTGTTCTCTCCGCCTATATACCGCCGTCGTCAGCTTACCCTATGAAGGCCCCTTAGTAAGCACAATTAGTACAACCCAAAACGTCAGGTCGAGGTGTAGCGTATGGAAAGGGAAGAAATGGGCTACATTCCCTATTACAGGTAATTACGGATAATATTACTGAAACGTGTATCTAGAAGGAGGATTTAGCAGTAAGCAGAAAATAGAGTGTTCTGCTGAAACCGGCCCTGAAGCGCGCACACACCGCCCGTCACTCTCCCCGAACGTTTACCCACAACTTAACTTAAAACCTTACATTAGTAAAGGGGAGGCAAGTCGTAACATGGTAAGTGTACCGGAAGGTGCACTTGGCAAAACCAGGACATAGTTCAAAGCAGAACACCTTCTTTACACGTAGGAAATACTCGTTCAATTCGAGTTGTCCTGATACCGACTCGCTAGCCCAACCAATTAAAAACAACAAGACACAATAACTAAACCCAAAGACACCAACACTCACCATAAACAAACCATTTTTCCCCCTTAGTATGGGTGACAGAAAAGGAACAACGGAGCGATAGAGAAAGTACCGCAAGGGAATGCTGAAAAACTAAATGAAACAAACAAGTGAAGCCTAAAAAAGCAGAGATTTTAACTCGTACCTTTTGCATCATGATTTAGCCAGTGTAACCCAAGCAAAGAGCACTTTAGTTTGACCACCCGAAACTTTGTGAGCTACTCCAAGGCAGCCTAATCAATAGGGCCAACCCGTCTCTGTGGCAAAAGAGTGGGAAGACCTTCGAGTAGAGGTGATAAACCTACCGAACTTAGTAATAGCTGGTTGCCCAATAACTGGATAAAAGTTCAGCCTCCCGGCTTCTTCCTTCTCCAACCCCCTCTGTCTCAACAGATTCTATAAGAAACCAGGAGAGTTAGTCTAAGGGGGTACAGCCCCTTAGAAACAAGATACAACTTTTATAGGAGGATAAAGATCATAATTAATTAAGGCCGCAAGTTAGGGTGGGCTTGAAAGCAGCCATCCCATTAAAAAGCGTTAAAGCTCAAACACACATCATCACAGGCCCCAAGTTTCGACCACCACTTCTTACTCCCCTTATCCCACTGGGCCGTCCCATGCAAACATGGGAGCGATCCTGCTAAAATCAGTATATAGGAGGGCCTAACGGCCCTCTCCCTGCATACATGTAAATCGGAAACGGACAACCCACCGAACCTTAACGGACCCAAACAACAGAGGGAACTGAGCTATAAATAAAACAACCAGAAAAACACCCAAACAGACAACCGTTACCCCTACACAGGTATGCTCCTAGGGAAAGACTAAAAGAAAGAGAAGGAACTCGGCAAACACACTCAGCCTCGCCTGTTTACCAAAAACATCGCCTCTTGTTAAATCGAAAATATAAGAGGTCCCGCCTGGCCTGTGACTATATGTTTAACGGCCGCGGTATTTTGACCGTGCGAAGGTAGCGCAATCACTTGTCTTTTAAATGGGGACCTGTATGAATGGCATAACGAGGGCTTGACTGTCTCCTCTTTCAAGTCAATGAAATTGATCTCCCCGTGCAGAAGCGGGGATAAACTCATAAGACGAGAAGACCCTATGGAGCTTTAGACACTAAAGCAGATCAGCATTAATACCCCAAATAGAGGGCACGAATAAACTGAACCCTACCCTAATGTCTTAGGTTGGGGCGACCGCGGAGCAACAAAAAACCCCCGCAAGGACTGAATGTACTACATTCACAACCAAGAGCGACAGCTCTAATTAACAGATATTTCTGACCAATAAGATCCGGCAACGCTGATCAATGGACCAAGTTACCCTAGGGATAACAGCGCAATCTCCTCTTAGAGCCCATATCAACGAGGAGGTTTACGACCTCGATGTTGGATCAGGACATCCTAACGGTGCAGCCGCTATTAAGGGTTCGTTTGTTCAACGATTAAAGTCCTACGTGATCTGAGTTCAGACCGGAGTAATCCAGGTCGGTTTCTATCTATGAAACAATCTTTTCTAGTACGAAAGGACCGAAAAGAAGGGGCCCATGTCTAAGATATGCCTCACCCCTACCTAATGAAAACAGCTCAATCAGGCAAAGGGGCATCATCCCCTTGTCTGAGAAAACGACATGTTGGTGTGGCAGAGCCCGGTAATATTGCAAAAGGCCTAAGCCCTTTGTACAGAGGTTCAAATCCTCTCCCCAACTATGATCTCAACACTCTTTACCCACATTGTAAACCCCTTAGCTTACATCATTCCCGTTCTCCTAGCCGTTGCCTTCCTCACACTAGTGGAACGAAAAGTCCTCGGGTATATACAATTTCGAAAAGGCCCTAATATCGTAGGGTCTTACGGCCTACTACAACCAATCGCCGACGGACTAAAATTATTTACCAAAGAGACCCTCCGCCCTTCAACTGCCTCCCCCATCCTATTTCTTCTCGCCCCAATATTAGCCCTTACTCTTGCCCTTACTCTATGAGCCCCCCTCCCTATACCATACCCCATCCTAGATTTAAACCTGGGAATCCTCTTCATCCTAGCACTATCCAGCCTAGCAGTATACTCTATCTTAGGCTCAGGCTGAGCATCAAATTCAAAATACGCCCTCATTGGGGCACTACGAGCCGTAGCACAAACTATCTCCTACGAAGTCAGCCTAGGCTTAATTCTTTTAAACGCAATTATTTTTACAGGAGGCTTCACCCTACAAACCTTCAATACAGCTCAAGAAACTGTCTGACTCCTATTACCAACCTGACCCCTAGCCGCAATATGATATATTTCTACATTAGCCGAAACAAACCGAGAACCGTTCGACTTAACCGAAGGCGAATCAGAACTAGTCTCAGGCTTTAATGTAGAATATGCAGGAGGGCCTTTTGCCTTGTTTTTGTTAGCAGAATACGCAAACATCCTCCTTATAAACACCCTGTCTGCCACCCTTTTCCTGGGAGCCTCTCACATCCCCACCACCCCTGAAATAACAGCCATAAATTTAATAACAAAAGCAGCTCTCCTCTCCCTGCTCTTCCTCTGAGTTCGAGCCTCCTACCCTCGATTCCGATACGACCAGTTAATACATTTAATCTGAAAAAACTTTCTTCCCCTCACACTAGCTTTGGTTATCTGACACCTCGCGCTCCCCATTGCATTAGCTGGACTTCCCCCTCAAATTTAACCCCGGAACTGTGCCTGAAATAAAGGACCACTTTGATAGAGTGAATCATGAGGGTTAGAACCCCTCCAGCTCCTAGAAAGAAGGGATTCGAACCCTAACTGAAGAGATCAAAACTCTTAGTGCTTCCATTACACCACTTCCTAAGTAAGGTCAGCTAATTAAGCTTTCGGGCCCATACCCCAAACATGCAGGTTAAAACCCTGCCTTTACTAATGAATCCATATATCTCAGCTACCTTACTATTTAGCCTTGGGCTGGGAACCACCATCACACTTACAAGCTCCCATTGACTCTTTGCCTGAATAGGCTTAGAAATCAACACCCTAGCCATCCTCCCCCTTATAGCCCAACAACACCACCCCCGAGCAGTTGAAGCCACCATAAAATATTTCCTCACACAAGCAACAGGAGCAGCTACCCTCCTATTCGCCAGTACTACTAATGCATGACTAACAGGCCAATGAGATATCCTACAAATATCCCACCCCCTCTCAATTACACTGGTTATTCTTGCCCTCTCCCTAAAAATTGGCCTCGCCCCCTTACACACATGACTACCCGAGGTACTCCAAGGGTTAGACTTGACTACAGGGCTTATTCTATCAACCTGACAGAAACTGGCACCCTTCGCCCTACTCCTCCAAATTCAACCCACCAACCCCCTAATTTTAGTAATACTCGGTATTACCTCAACCCTGGTTGGTGGCTGAGGAGGACTAAATCAAACACAACTCCGAAAAATTCTAGCATACTCCTCCACAGCCCACTTAGGCTGAATAATTTTAATCCTCCAATTCTCACCCTCCCTGACTTTCCTATCCTTAATTACGTACCTAATTATAACATCCTCAACATTTCTCGTGTTTAAACTAAACAAATCAACAAACATTAACATACTCGCCACCTCTTGAGCAAAAGCCCCCGCACTAACCACCCTTACCCCCCTCATTTTACTATCACTAGGAGGCCTTCCACCATTAACAGGTTTCATGCCAAAATGACTTATCCTTCAAGAACTTACCAAACAAGAACTAGCACCTATCGCTACACTAACTGCACTAACTGCCCTATTAAGCCTGTACTTTTACTTACGACTAACATATGCCATAACACTCACCATATCTCCTAATAACGTAACAGGCACTGCCCCATGACGTCTCCCATCCCTACAACTAACACTTCCACTTGCCACCCTAACTACAATAACAATCTCCCTACTCCCACTTACCCCCACTATTATGACACTGTCCATTCTATAGGGGCTTAGGATAGCATCAGACCAAGAGCCTTCAAAGCCCTAAGCGGGAGTTAAAATCTCCCAGCCCCTGATAAGACTTGCAGGACACTAACCCACATCTTCTGTATGCAAAACAGACACTTTAATTAAGCTAAAGCCTTCTAGACAGGCAGGCTTCGATCCTGCAAACTCTTAGTTAACAGCTAAGCGCTCAAACCAGCGAGCATCTATCTATCTTTCCCCCGCCTAGTTTAACAACTAATAGGCGGGGGAAAGCCCCGGCAAACGTCCAGCTTGCTTCTTTAGATTTGCAATCTAATATGTTAAAACACCTCAGGGCTTGGTAAGAAGAGGAATTAAACCTCTGTCCATGGGGCTACAATCCACCGCTTAAACATTCAGCCATCCTACCTGTGGCCATCACACGTTGATTTTTCTCGACTAATCACAAAGACATTGGCACCCTTTATCTTGTATTTGGTGCCTCAGCGGGTATAGTAGGAACAGCCCTTAGCCTACTAATTCGAGCTGAGCTAAGTCAGCCGGGAGCTCTACTAGGCGACGACCAGATCTATAATGTAATTGTTACAGCACATGCTTTTGTAATAATCTTTTTTATAGTAATACCAATTATGATTGGTGGCTTTGGAAACTGACTTATTCCACTTATAATCGGTGCCCCAGACATAGCATTCCCTCGAATAAATAATATGAGCTTCTGACTCCTTCCTCCATCCTTCCTGCTTCTTCTTGCCTCTTCTGGTGTAGAAGCCGGTGCTGGCACTGGCTGAACGGTCTACCCACCCCTGGCCGGAAACCTAGCCCACGCAGGGGCATCCGTAGACTTAACTATTTTCTCGCTACATTTAGCAGGAATCTCATCTATTCTAGGCGCAATCAACTTTATCACAACCATTATTAACATAAAACCCCCTGCTACCTCTCAATACCAAACACCTTTATTTGTGTGAGCAGTGTTAATTACAGCAGTACTCCTACTTCTTTCCCTTCCCGTCCTTGCCGCCGGCATCACAATGTTACTCACTGATCGTAACCTTAATACCACTTTCTTCGATCCGGCCGGAGGGGGAGACCCGATTCTTTACCAACACTTATTTTGATTCTTCGGCCACCCAGAGGTTTATATTCTTATTCTTCCTGGCTTCGGAATGATCTCCCACATCGTTGCATATTATTCCGGTAAAAAAGAACCATTTGGCTATATAGGAATAGTTTGAGCCATAATGGCAATTGGCCTTCTAGGATTCATTGTATGAGCACATCACATGTTTACGGTTGGAATAGACGTAGACACACGTGCTTACTTTACATCAGCTACTATAATTATCGCAATCCCCACTGGCGTTAAAGTCTTCAGCTGATTGGCTACGCTTCACGGAGGGTCCATTAAATGAGAAACCCCCCTCCTATGGGCACTCGGCTTTATTTTCCTCTTTACAGTAGGGGGTCTAACGGGAATTGTCCTAGCTAATTCTTCACTCGACATTGTCTTACACGATACATACTATGTCGTTGCCCACTTCCACTATGTACTCTCAATGGGAGCCGTGTTTGCCATTGTAGCTGCCTTTGTACACTGATTCCCACTATTTACAGGCTACACTCTTCATAGCACCTGAACAAAAATCCACTTTGGCATTATGTTTGTAGGTGTAAACCTCACCTTCTTCCCTCAACACTTCCTAGGACTAGCCGGAATACCTCGTCGATACTCAGACTACCCAGACGCCTATACCCTCTGAAATACTGTCTCTTCTATTGGCTCTATAATCTCACTCGTGGCCGTAATTATATTCCTTTTCATCATCTGAGAAGCATTTGCTTCTAAACGTGAAGTACTTGCAGTAGAACTAACCATGACCAACGTAGAATGACTCCACGGCTGCCCTCCCCCATATCACACATTTGAAGAGCCCGCATTTGTTCAAATTCGACCATACTAAACGAGAAAGGGAGGAGTTGAACCCCCGTGTGTTGGTTTCAAGCCAACCACATAACCGTTCTGTCACTTTCTTTATAAGACACTAGTAAAGCCGATTATTACACCGCCTTGTCAAGGCGTATTCGTGGGTTTAACTCCCACGTGTCTTAAATTACCAATGGCACATCCCACACAATTAGGTTTACAAGATGCAGCTTCACCCGTGATAGAAGAACTTTTACACTTCCACGATCACGCTTTAATAATTGTCTTTCTTATTAGCACATTAGTTCTTTATATTATTGTCGCTATAGTCTCCACCAAATTAACTAATAAATATATTCTAGACTCCCAAGAAATTGAAATTATCTGAACAATTCTCCCAGCAGTAGTCCTTATCCTAATTGCACTTCCCTCCCTCCGTATCCTTTACCTAATAGACGAAATTAACGACCCCCATATTACAATCAAAGCCATGGGCCACCAATGGTACTGAAGCTACGAATATACTGACTATGAAGACCTTGGGTTTGACTCCTACATAATTCCCACACAAGACCTAACCCCAGGCCAATTCCGCCTACTAGAAGCCGACCACCGAATGGTCGTTCCCCTAGACTCCCCAATTCGAGTACTAGTCTCTGCTGAAGACGTGCTTCACTCATGAGCAGTACCAGCCCTGGGTGTCAAAATAGACGCCGTCCCAGGTCGTCTCAACCAAACAGCCTTTGTCACATCTCGACCAGGGGTATTCTACGGACAGTGCTCAGAAATCTGCGGTGCAAACCATAGCTTTATACCAATCGTAGTGGAAGTCGTCCCCTTAGAACACTTCGAAAACTGATCCTCATTCATACTTCAAGACGCCTCGCTAAGAAGCTAAGCAAGGAATAGCACTAGCCTTTTAAGCTAGAGATTGGTGACTACCGCCCACCCTCAGCGACATGCCCCAACTCCTCCCACTACCCTGATTTGGTACACTACTCTTCGCTTGAGCAGTATTCTTAATCTTCTTCCCCAAAAAAGTAACAGCCCATACTTTCCCTCACGAACCCGCCTCCCTCAAGCCTCAAAAGCTAGAGAAAACCTCTTGAAATTGACCCTGAGTGTAAGTTTTTTTGACCAGTTTATAAGCACAACATATCTAGGAATCCCTTTAATCGCACTAGCACTAACCTTTCCCTCTATTCTATACCCTACAACCACAACCCGATGACTAAATAACCGGTTACTTACATTACAAAGCGCATTCATCAATCGCTTTATTCACCAGCTTCTCCTGCCCTTGAATGTAAGCGGCCATAAATGAGCCACCCTTCTAGCCTCCCTAATGCTCTTCTTAATTTCACTCAACATGCTCGGACTCCTGCCCTACACTTTTACCCCTACCGCCCAACTATCCCTTAATCTAGGGTTTGCAGTCCCCCTCTGACTGGCCACTGTCATCATTGGATTACGAAACCAGCCAAATCACGCACTAGGTCATCTTTTACCAGAGGGCACCCCCAACCTCCTAATCCCTATACTTATTGTCATCGAAACAATCAGCCTATTTATCCGCCCCCTAGCCTTAGGTGTTCGACTAACCGCTAACCTAACAGCTGGTCACTTACTTATTCAATTAATCTCCACAGCTGCCTTTGTACTCCTACCACTTATGCCAACCGTAGCTATTCTTACAGCAACAGTCCTGGTTCTCTTAACACTACTAGAAGTTGCCGTAGCAATAATTCAAGCTTATGTGTTCGTACTACTACTAACACTTTACCTACAAGAAAACATTTAATGGCACATCAAGCACATGCATACCACATAGTTGACCCAAGCCCCTGGCCCCTGACAGGCGCAATCGCCGCCCTACTAATAACATCAGGACTTGCAATTTGATTCCACTTCCACTCCACAACACTCATTGTTTTAGGCACAATTTTACTCCTTCTAACAATATACCAATGATGACGAGACATTATTCGAGAAGGCACATTTCAAGGCCACCACACACCCCCTGTACAAAAAGGGCTTCGATACGGAATAATTCTTTTTATTACATCAGAAGTTTTCTTCTTCCTAGGCTTCTTCTGGGCCTTTTATCACTCAAGTCTTGCCCCCACCCCTGAATTAGGAGGTTGCTGACCCCCTACAGGCATTTCCACCCTAGACCCCTTCGAAGTTCCCCTACTTAATACAGCTGTTCTTCTTGCATCAGGAGTAACTGTAACCTGAGCCCACCATAGCATTATGGAACGAGAACGAAAACAAGCCATCCAATCACTTACACTAACCATTCTCCTGGGCTTCTATTTTACATTCCTACAAGCCTTAGAATATTACGAAGCCCCTTTCACAATTGCAGATGGCGTCTATGGCTCAACCTTCTTTGTAGCTACCGGATTCCACGGTCTACACGTTATTATTGGTTCAACTTTCCTAGCTGTATGCTTACTTCGACAAATCCCATACCATTTTACATCCGAACACCATTTCGGGTTCGAGGCAGCTGCTTGATACTGACATTTCGTAGACGTTGTCTGACTTTTCTTATATATTTCTATCTACTGATGAGGCTCCTAATCTTTCTAGTATTAAATAAGTATAAGTGACTTCCAATCACCCGGTCTTGGTTAAAACCCAAGGAAAGATAATGAACTTAGTCTCAACTGTTATCACTATTGCTCTCATTCTATCGGTCGCCCTAGCCATCCTATCCTTTTGACTCCCCTCAATAAGCCCAGACCATGAAAAACTATCCCCCTATGAATGCGGCTTTGACCCTTTAGGAACAGCCCGACTTCCTTTCTCCTTACGATTCTTCCTTATCGCTATCTTGTTTCTCCTATTTGACCTAGAAATTGCCCTCTTACTACCACTTCCCTGGGGAGATCAACTAACATCCCCCACACTTACCTTTTTATGAGCCTCTATTGTTCTTGCCCTCCTTACCCTAGGCCTTATTTATGAGTGACTTCAAGGAGGACTGGATTGAGCCGAATAAGTGGTTAGTTTAACAAAAACATTTGATTTCGGCTCAAGCACTTATGGTTAGACCCCATAATCACCTAATGACCCCTGTGCACTTTACTTTTTCATCCGCTTTTATTCTAGGCCTAACAGGCCTAGCATTTCACCGAACCCACCTCCTCTCTGCCCTCCTCTGTTTAGAAGGAATAATGCTCTCCCTATTTATAGCCCTCTCCCTCTGAACTGTCCAATTAAACGCCACAAGCCTCTGCGCAGCCCCCATACTATTACTAGCTTTTTCAGCCTGTGAAGCAAGCGCAGGACTCGCCCTACTGGTAGCAACAGCTCGCACTCACGGAACCGACCACCTTCAAAACCTTAACCTTCTACAATGCTAAAAGTCCTCATCCCCACCCTAATACTTATCCCAACTGCCTGATTAACCCCAACCAAATGACTTTGGCCTACAACCCTTACCCACAGCATACTAATTGCATTAATTAGCCTTTCATGACTAAAACACGCAATAGATACAGGCTGATGCACCCTAAACCTATTCATAGCTACAGACCCTTTATCCACACCTCTACTGGTTCTCACATGCTGACTCCTCCCCCTAATAATCCTAGCAAGCCAAAACCACACAGCAACAGAACCAATTAACCGCCAGCGCATATATATTTCACTATTAACATCCCTCCAAATCTTCCTTATCTTAGCCTTCGGGGCAACTGAAATAATTATGTTTTACGTCATATTTGAAGCAACTCTTATCCCAACCCTGATTCTCATCACCCGATGAGGTAATCAAACAGAGCGTCTTAATGCAGGAGTTTACTTCTTATTCTACACCTTAGCAGGCTCCCTCCCCCTACTCGTTGCTCTCCTACTTCTACAAAATTACACCGGGACACTTTCTCTATTTACCCTACCATACTCCTGCCCCCTTCACCTATCATCCTACACCGATAAGCTATGATGAGCGGGCTGCCTACTAGCATTCCTTGTTAAAATACCACTGTATGGCGTCCATCTCTGACTTCCTAAAGCACACGTTGAAGCTCCTGTTGCAGGCTCAATAGTCCTTGCCGCAGTACTCTTAAAACTAGGCGGTTACGGAATGATACGAATAGTCGTTATATTAGACCCCCTCACCAAAGACCTAAGCTACCCCTTCCTCATCTTTGCATTATGAGGAGTAATCATAACAGGCTCGATCTGTCTTCGCCAGACCGACCTGAAATCTCTAATTGCTTACTCCTCAGTAAGCCACATAGGCCTTGTAGTAGGAGGAATTCTAATCCAAACCCCTTGAGGATTTACAGGAGCCCTAATCCTCATAATTGCCCACGGACTAACCTCCTCCGCCCTATTCTGTTTAGCCAACACAAACTACGAACGAACACACAGTCGAACCATGCTTCTAGCCCGCGGCCTGCAAATCATTCTTCCCCTTATAACAGCTTGATGATTTATTGCCAGCCTCGCCAACCTTGCACTCCCCCCACTCCCCAACCTCATGGGTGAATTAATAATCATCGCCTCCCTATTTAACTGATCCTGATGAACAATTATTCTAACCGGAGGTGGCACCCTTATTACTGCAAGCTATTCCCTCTACATATTCTTAATAACCCAACGAGGCCCCCTCCCCTCACACATCATCGGCCTTGACCCCTCCCACTCGCGAGAGCATTTACTCATAGCCCTCCACCTCTTACCCCTCCTTCTCCTCATTCTTAAGCCCGAACTAATTTGAGGATGAACCAGTTGTAGATGTAGTTTCAACAAAAACATTAGATTGTGATTCTAAAAATAGGGGTTAAAACCCCCTTATCCACCGAGGAAGGTTCGCTTAACAAATGAATCCTGCTAAGCTTCATTTCCCTCGGTTGAACTCCGGGGCTATCCCCATAAACACCGCTCCTAGAAGGATACTAGTTCATCCATTGGTCTTAGGAACCCCAAACTCTTGGTGCAACTCCAAGTAATATCTATGTACACCTCTTCCGTTATAATAACTTCAAGTCTGCTCATTATTTTTTCCCTGCTTATCTTCCCTGTCTTAACAACCTTTAGCCCCCTCCCCCAAAAAGAAAGCTGGGCCCTCACACATGTAAAAACAGCAGTGAAACTAGCCTTTCTTGTCAGCCTTCTCCCCCTTTTCTTATTCCTTAGCCAAGGGGCAGAAACTGTTATTACCTCTTGAAACTGGATATCTACATCAACTTTTGACATCAACATTAGCCTGAAATTCGACCACTACTCTATTATATTTACACCCGTCGCCCTATATGTCACATGATCAATCCTAGAATTCGCATCCTGATATATACACGCCGATCCTAACATAAATCGATTCTTTAAATACCTCTTAATTTTCCTAATCGCAATAATTATTCTAGTCACAGCAAACAACCTATTCCAACTCTTTATCGGATGAGAAGGCGTAGGAATCATATCCTTCCTTCTTATCGGCTGATGACACGGCCGAGCAGATGCCAACACCGCTGCCCTACAGGCAGTAATCTACAACCGAGTCGGGGATATTGGTCTAATCTTTGCAATAGCATGAATGGTGTCTCACCTTAACTCATGAGAATTACAACAAATCTTTACCACCGCTAAAGACTTTGACCTCACCTACCCACTACTCGGCTTAATTGTGGCCGCCACAGGTAAATCCGCCCAATTTGGGTTACATCCTTGACTCCCCGCCGCTATAGAAGGACCCACACCAGTATCTGCCCTACTCCACTCCAGCACTATGGTCGTTGCAGGTATTTTCCTTCTAGTACGCATGAGCCCTCTCTTAGAAAACAACTCTACCGCCCTCACCACCTGTCTATGCCTTGGAGCCTTAACCACACTATTCACAGCCACATGTGCTTTAACCCAAAACGACATCAAAAAAATTGTTGCATTCTCAACATCAAGCCAACTAGGCCTGATAATAGTAACAATTGGATTAAACCAACCCCAACTGGCATTTCTCCATATCTGCACCCACGCCTTCTTTAAAGCAATACTTTTCCTATGCTCTGGCTCCATTATTCACAGCCTTAATGACGAACAAGACATCCGAAAAATAGGCGGCATACACCGCCTTACCCCCTTTACCTCTTCCTGCCTTACCATTGGAAGCCTAGCCCTCACAGGCACCCCCTTCCTAGCAGGCTTCTTCTCTAAAGACGCCATCATTGAAGCCCTCAACACCTCACACCTAAACGCCTGGGCCCTTACCTTGACTCTCCTAGCCACCTCCTTCACAGCTATTTACAGCTTACGCGTCATTTTCTTTGTCTCAATAGGACGCCCCCGGTTTAATGCACTTTCTCCCATCAACGAAAACAACCCTGCAGTCATTAACCCTATCAAACGACTAGCCTGAGGAAGCATTGTAGCTGGCCTCCTAATCACCTCCAACCTACTTCCACTAAAAACACCAGTAATATCAATACCCCTTATGCTCAAACTAACCGCTTTAACCGTAACCATTTTAGGCTTATTAATTGCCCTTGAACTCGCCTCCCTAACAAGCAAACAATTTAAACCTGCCCCCTATCTCCCCACCTTCCGCTTTTCCAACATACTCGGCTTCTTCCCAATAATCATGCACCGGTTCCCTCCTGCAATAAGCCTCGGAATAGGCCAATCCATTGCCAGCCAAATAGTAGACCAAACCTGACTAGAGAAATCAGGCCCAAAAACCGCAGCCAAACTTACCCCCCTTATTACCACAACAAGTAACATCCAACGGGGCCTAGTAAAAACCTACCTTATTTTTTTCCTCATCACCCTTATATTTACCGCACTGATCTTCTTTATCTAAATAGCACGAAGAGTACCACGACTTAACCCCCGGGTTAACTCCAATACTACAAATAAAGTCAAAAGAAGAACACCTGCCCCCACAACTAGCATCCACCCCCCCTCTGAATACATCACTGCCACCCCTCCGTTGTCAGCACGAAAAATACCAAAAGGTCCTCATTCATCTGCTGACCCCGATAAAACCCCAGTCCATTCATACCAAAACATGTTAGCCCCTGCCAATACAACGACTGTGTAACAACACATGTAGACTACAACCGCTGGGTTCACCCAAGACTCAGGATAAGGCTCCGCAGCCAAAGCTGCAGAATATGCAAATACAACCAGCATACCGCCCAAATAAATTAAAAATAGAATCAGAGCCAAGAAAGGACTTCCGTATTCCACAAGAATCCCACACCCAACCCCCGCTACCATCACTAACCCAAGTGCACCAAAAAAGGGGGAAGGATTAGAAGCAACCGCAATCGCTCCCACGATTCAACAAATTAAGAAACAAACAACAGTAAAACACATAGTTTTTGCCTGGGTTTTAACCAGGACTTATGGCTATGAAAAACCATCGTTGTTTTTTCAACTACAAAAACCCTGTCAATGGCTAGCTTACGAAAAACTCACCCCCTCCTAAAAATCGCAAATGATGCACTAGTTGACCTCCCAGCACCTTCCAACATTTCCATCTGATGAAATTTTGGCTCACTACTCGGACTTTGCCTTATTGCTCAAATCCTCACAGGTCTATTTCTAGCCATACACTACACATCAGACATCGCCACAGCCTTCTCATCCGTTGCCCACATTTGCCGAGACGTAAACTACGGCTGACTCATCCGCAACATACATGCCAACGGGGCCTCTTTCTTCTTTATTTGTATCTATGCCCACATTGGACGAGGACTTTACTACGGCTCTTACCTTTACAAAGAAACCTGAAACATTGGGGTTATCCTCCTTCTCCTAGTGATAATAACAGCCTTCGTTGGCTACGTTCTCCCTTGAGGACAAATATCATTCTGAGGGCTAGCCACCGTCATTACAAACCTCTTATCTACCATCCCTTATGTCGGTAAGACCTTAGTCCAATGAATTTGAGGAGGGTTCTCAGTAGACAACGCCACTCTCACCCGTTTCTTTGCATTCGACTTTTTATTCCCCTCCATTATTGCAGCCGCCACTGTACTCGACCTCCTATTCCTCCATGAGACAGGCTCAAACAACCCTATAGCACTTAACTCTGTCGCAGACAAAATTTCCTTCCACCCCTACTTTTCTTACAAAGACCTGTTAGGTTTCGCAGCCCTACTCCTTACACTTACATTACTAGCACTATTCTCACCCAACCTACTAGGAGATCCGGACAACTTCACCCCCGCTAACCCCCTCGTCACCCCTCCCCACATCAAACCCGAATGGTATTTCCTATTCGCTTATGCCATCCTTCGATCAATCCCAAACAAATTAGGCGGAGTCTTAGCACTACTAGCCTCAATCCTAGTTTTAATACTAGTTCCAATCCTCCACACCTCTAAGCAACGAGCACTAACCTTTCGCCCCGCCAGCCAATTCCTATTCTGAGTCCTAATCGCCGATGTGGCCATTCTCACCTGAATTGGAGGCATGCCTGTAGAACATCCATTCATCATCATTGGCCAAATCGCATCTGTCCTATATTTTTCGCTCTTTTTGTTCTTAATACCAGCAGCAGCATGGGCAGAAAACAAACTCTTCGAGTGACAGTGTACCAGTAGTTCAAAAGCCTAGAACGCCGGTCTTGTAAGCCGGATGTCGGAGGTTGAAATCCTCCTTGGTACTTCAAAGAGAGGAGATTCTAACTCCCACCTTCAGCTCCCAAAGCCGAGATTCTAAGCTAAACTACTCTTTGATAATACATTTATATGTATGATAATACATTTATATGTATGATAATACATTTATATGTATGATAATACATTTATATGTATGATAATACATTTATATGTATGATAATACATTTATTCTTAGTCAGATATATAATGTAATTGTAATGATTTGCGCAGTAAGAACCTACCAACTAGTATAAAGTAATGCATACGGTTATTGATGGTCAAGGACAGTAATTGTGGGGGTTTCACGTAATGAACTATTCCTGGCATTTGGTTCCTACTTCAGGGCCATGTATCGAAATATTTCACACACTTTCATTGGCCCTTGCATAAGTTAATGCTGTTAAACATCAAACCCGTTACCCAACATGCCGAGCATTCATTCCAGAGGATAGGGGGTTGGATTTTTCTTTTTTCCTTTCGACAGGCATTTCACAGTGCAACGGTCTCAAGAAACGAAGGTGGTACATAACATATTTCAGTAAAAGTGATAGGAAAATGCATGTTAGAAAGATATTCTTTAATTAGTTTCATAACTGATTTCAAGGGCATAATAATTACATCTACTCAAAACACCTCCTGTAAGATCCCCCTGGGGTTTCGTCGTTTAAACCCCCCTACCCCCCTAAACCCCTGAGATCCTTAACACCCTGTAAACCCCCCGGAAACAGGACTAAACCTCAAGTGGTAAATTCTTAGCCTAAAATACGTCTATTACACTAATGTAATTTTTTTAATTT